CAGGTCGACTAAACGGTATTCCCATAGCAATTGGGGTTATGGATTTTCAGTTTATGGGAGGTAGTATGGGATCTGTAGTAGGCGAGAAAATCACCCGTTTGATCGAGTATGCTACCAATAAATTTCTACCTCTTATTCTAGTGTGTGCTTCCGGAGGAGCACGCATGCAAGAAGGAAGTTTGAGCTTGATGCAAATGGCTAAAATATCTTCCGCTTTATATGATTATCAATCAAATAAAAAGTTATTCTATGTATCAATCCTTACATCTCCTACTACTGGTGGGGTGACAGCTAGTTTTGGTATGTTGGGGGATATCATTATTGCCGAACCCAATGCTTACATTGCATTTGCGGGTAAAAGGGTAATTGAACAAACATTGAATAAGACAGTACCTGAAGGTTCACAAGCAGCTGAATATTTATTCCATAAGGGCTTATTCGATCCAATCGTACCACGTAATCCTTTAAAGGGCGTTCTGAGTGAGTTATTTCAGCTCCACGCTTTCTTTCCTTTGAATAAAAATTCAATCAAGTAGAGCTTTAAGTTCAATTATTTTATTTTTTATTTGTGGCGAACAAGTAGTTAGTTTATCGGAATCAAAGTAAAAATAAGAAGAATAGAGTTTTCTTTGGTGACATAAGATCTAATTGAAGAAAGAATAAAAAGTGAAAGTTGCAGAAATATTTTTTTTTTTTATTAAAATTATAAGACAAGAACAAGAGAAGAATAATATAATAATAATAAAAGAAGAATAATCAACGGATTATCATACATATATTTCATGTATAAAGATGAAATTAATAAGTCCATTTATTTAGTTCTACATTCCTTGCACTTATTATATACTCATTACTCAATTATTATATATACCCACTTATAGTATAATTATATACGAATTATAATTATTATAAGATATCTTTATAACACTATAAGAATAACAGGTACAAATTACAAATATTAAATCGAGGTACCCATTCTATGATAAATTTCAACTTACCCGCTGTCTTGGTGCCTTTAGTGGGCCTAGTATTTCCGGCAATGGCAATGGCTTCTTTATCTCTTCCTATTCAAAAAAACAAGATTTTTTAGATCCGATGGGACCAAATCTCATCCATTTTTTTTGTCAAGACTTAGACTTGGATCATAACACAGATATCTATTTAGTGGAATATGGCATAAGGTGTGGTTTCCTCCGAACATAAACTCTTATGTATGCGGAAACATGATATATATGGAAATGAATTATAACTATTTTCAACTAGATCAGGATCGGCGGATGTCTGAAATGTAAAGTCAATGTATCTAAATGTAGGTAGATATCTATAGGGGATCATATGAAGGGGATGTTATTATTTTAGATCTAACCAATTCAATGAATTACTCCTAAAGGTTTACATCAGAATAGTGCTAGTTGATGAGAGTTACTTCGGAAACACAAAGAGTAAAGTAAAATTCATTTGGGTTATTCTCTCAATTCCAATAAAATGCAACCGGATCTAGTATGAGTTGGCGATCAGAACATATATGGATAGAACTTATAATGGGGTCTCGAAAAACAAGTAATTTCTGCTGGGCCTTTATCCTTTTTTTAGGTTCATTAGGATTCCTATTGGTTGGAACTTCCAGTTATCTTGGTAGGAATTTGATATCCTTATTTCCGTCTCAGCAAATCATTTTTTTTCCACAAGGGATTGTGATGTCTTTCTATGGGATTGCAGGTCTCTTTATTAGCTCCTATTTGTGGTGCACAATTTCGTGGAATGTGGGTAGTGGTTATGATCGATTCGATAGAAAAGAAGGAATAGTGTGTATTTTTCGTTGGGGATTTCCTGGAAAAAACCGTCGCATCTTCCTTCGATTCCTTATGAAAGATATTCAGTCCATCAGAATAGAAGTTAAAGAGGGTATTTATGCCCGTCGTGTCCTTTATATGGAAATCAGAGGCCAGGGGGCCATTCCCTTGACTCGTACTGATGAGAATTTGACTCCACGAGAAATTGAACAAAAAGCTGCTGAATTGGCCTATTTCTTGCGTGTACCAATTGAAGTATTTTGAAATGAATTGAAGAATAAATGCTTTCTCATCAGGAGGGAAAATCCTTTTTTCTATAGCTTCTATAGCATAATTTAACTGAAGTTTCTTCAGAACGCTCATTCGAGCCAAAGTAGACGTATATGGAACAACCATAAAACGAAACTGTTTTTGTCCGCAAAAATGGTCTTTTATGCGTATTATGGAAATCTACTCAACTCAATTCAGTAACAAACCAAGTAACAAATCGAAATAATAGATTCATCTCATATATCAAAACATTTCTGAATAAAGAAAAAAAATTTATTTTTTTTTAGGTCCAATAGTTTGAATTGATACATTAGATACAGATAGATCATATCTTGTAAATTATCTCTCTTTTCTTTTTATCAATCGACGTTTCTTTTTATCCTTTCTTTTGGGTTCCTTAATAACCAAACGATTGGATCTCTTATAACTATCCAATTTCTGTCTTGTTTTTCCGCTCATTTTTGATCATTACATCACACTATTCTTCAGAAATTTATCTCAATTATTCCGGGACTATGGGAGCCAGCGAAATTTTTTCGAAATATAAAATATTTCGATAGAAAGGGAGTTCTTTCGTCTCGAAATACTAATAATAGTCATTACTTGAAATGGCTCTTTTGGGCATTCATCGAAAGGAGTAAATTGCTTCGAATTTGACCAATTGATATATCTGGAAACAAAACAATTTTTTTGATTATTTCTTCATTCGAATTCAAAGTGGACTCTTATTCTATTCTATTTCTGTATTCTTTCTAGATTCAAGGACTACCCACTGAATCACAAATAAAAAACGGGGAATAGATTCATAGGCTCGATACCTTGTAATAGAACTCATGCTTGATAGAAATATTAGATCGTATACAGTCGACAAATAAGGTGGGTTCATTAACAATTCACAGATGAAAAAAAAATGGCAAAAAAGAAAGCATTCACTCCCCTTCTATATCTTGCATCTATAGTATTTTTGCCCTGGTGGATCTCTCTCTCATTTAATAAAAGTCTGGAATCTTGGATTACTAATTGGTGGAATACTAGGCAATCCGAAACCCTTTTGAATGATATTCAAGAAAAGGGTATTCTAGAAAAATTCATAGAATTAGAGGAACTCTTCCTGTTGGACGAAATGATAAAAGAATACCCGGAGACACATCTACAAAAGCTTAGTATAAGAATCCACAAAGAAACGATCCAATTGATCAAGATGTACAATGAGGATCGTATCCATACGATTTTGCACTTCTCGACAAATATAATCTGTTTCGTTATTCTAAGCGGTTATTCTATTCTGGGTAATGAAGAACTTGTTATTCTTAACTCTTGGGTTCAGGAATTCCTATATAACTTAAGCGACACAATAAAAGCTTTTTCTATTCTTTTATTAACTGATTTATGTATCGGATTCCATTCGCCCCATGGTTGGGAACTAATGCTTGGCTCTGTCTACAAAGATTTTGGATTTGCTCATAACGATCAAATTATATCTGGTCTTGTTTCCACTTTTCCAGTCATTATAGATACAATTTTGAAATATTGGATCTTCCGTTATTTAAATCGTCTATCTCCGTCACTTGTAGTGATTTATCATTCAATGAATGACTGAAAAATGAGAATGACTGAAAAATGATCCACTAATATTAATCCAATTATAATTATAATGTTTGTTACTTTGTATATAAGCAAAGCGTCCAAAATCTTACTTACTCTTTATATTTCTATCCATCCAGGGGATTCCTCCTATATTCCAGTAAAATTATTTCAGTAAATAGCAGAATCGTGGATAGGGAACTATACTAGCGACCTACCTAATTTATTGTAGAAATTCTCGGGATCAATGATTGGACCATGCAAACTAGAAATACCTTTTCTTGGATAAAGGAACAGATTACTCGATCCATTTCCGTATCGCTCACGATATATATAATAACTCAGACATACATTTCAAATGCCTATCCCATTTTTGCACAACAGGGCTATGAAAATCCACGAGAAGCGACTGGGCGTATTGTATGTGCCAATTGCCATTTAGCTAATAAGCCCGTGGATATTGAGGTTCCACAAGCGGTACTTCCTGATACTGTATTTGAAGCAGTTGTTCGAATTCCTTATGATATGCAACTGAAACAAGTTCTTGCTAATGGTAAAAAGGGGGCTTTGAATGTGGGGGCTGTTCTTATTTTACCTGAGGGGTTTGAATTAGCCCCCCCCGATCGTATTTTTCCCGAGATGAAAGAAAAGATAGGCAATCTGTCCTTTCAGAGCTATCGCCCCGCTCAAAAAAATATTCTTGTGATAGGCCCTGTTCCTGGTCAGAAATATAGTGAAATCACCTTTCCTATTCTTTCCCCGGACCCCGCTACTAAGAAAGATGTTCACTTCTTAAAATATCCCATATATGTAGGCGGGAACAGGGGAAGGGGTCAGATTTATCCCGACGGGAGCAAGAGTAACAATACAGTTTATAATGCTACAGCAGCGGGTATAGTAAACAAAATCATACGAAAAGAAAAGGGGGGATACGAAATAACCATAGCGGATGCATCGGATGGACGTCAAGTGGTTGATATTATCCCTCCAGGACCAGAACTTCTTGTTTCAGAGGGTGAATCCATCAAACTTGATCAACCATTAACGAGTAATCCTAATGTGGGTGGATTTGGTCAGGGAGATGCAGAAATAGTACTTCAAGATCCATTACGTGTACAAGGCCTTTTGTTCTTCTTGGCATCTGTTATTTTGGCACAAATCTTTTTAGTTCTTAAAAAGAAACAGTTTGAGAAGGTTCAATTGTCCGAAATGAATTTCTAGATCCTAGAATTTACAAGTTCGTAAAAAGAACCAAATTCTTGTTGGCAATTATGTATGATAAAAAAAGTATGAAAAGCCTTTTGCTTGTTTATATTCTTTTTCTACCAGATGTCGGGAATTACTTGTACCACA